ATTCATGTAGCTTAAATTAAAGCATAACACTGAAGATGTTAAGAAGGGCCCTAGAAAGCCCCATGGGTACAAAGGCTTGGTCCTGACTTTACTATCAGCTTCAGCCCAACTTACACATGCAAGCCTCCACAACCCTGTGAGAATGCCCTCATTCCCCCGCCCGGGGATAAGGAGCAGGTATCAGGCACAAACACTACTTTAGCCCAAGACGCCTTGCCTTCGCCACACCCCCAAGGGTAATCAGCAGTGATAAACATTAAGCCATAAGTGAAAACTTGACTTAGTTAGGGCCACCCCCGGGCCGGTAAAACTCGTGCCAGCCACCGCGGTTATACGAGAGGCCCTAGTTGATATGCTCGGCGTAAAGAGTGGTTATGGGAGTACTACACTAAAGCTAAAGGCCCCTCAAGCAGTCATACGTACCCAGGGCCCCGAAACACCAGCACGAAAGTCGCTTTACCATACCCACCAGAATCCACGATAGCCGGGAAACAAACTGGGATTAGATACCCCACTATGCCCCGCCGTAAACTTAGATGTAATTAACACAACAAACATCCGCCAGGGAACTACGAGCGTTAGCTTAAAACCCAAAGGACTTGGCGGTGCTTCAAACCCCCCTAGAGGAGCCTGTTCTAGAACCGATAACCCCCGTTCAACCTCACCATTCCTAGCTTCTTCCGCCTATATACCGCCGTCGCCAGCTTACCCTGTGAAGGTAAAATAGTAAGCAAAACAGGCACACCCTAAAACGTCAGGTCGAGGTGTAGCGCACGAAATGGAAAGAAATGGGCTACATTATCTGAGACAGATCACTAACAAAAGGTCCCCTGAAATAAAGACCCGAAGGTGGATTTAGCAGTAAAGAGGGAATAGAGCGCCCCCTTGAAGCCGGCCCTGAAGCGCGCACACACCGCCCGTCACTCTCCCCGACAACCAATTCAACTCAAGTACCTTAACAAGACAATAACAACAAGGGGAGGCAAGTCGTAACATGGTAAGTGTACCGGAAGGTGCACTTGGAATAATCAGGATGTGGCCGAGACAGTTAAGCAACTCCCTTACACCGAGTCAACATCCATGCAAGTTGGATCATCCTGAGCCAATCAGCTAGCTCAAACCTCCACAACCAAAATAATAATATATATATCCCAACATAAACTCAACAACCTAAACTAAATCATTCAACCACCCCAGTATGGGCGACAAAAAAGGACTCACCAGAAGCCATAGATAAAGTACCGCAAGGGAAAGCTGAAAAAGAATTGAAAAAATGCACTCAAGCACAAAAAAGCAGAGATCAAAACTCGTACCTTTTGCATCATGATCTAGCCAGTATACCCAAGCAAAGAGAACTCCAGTTTGAAACCCCGAAACCTCCGACGAGCTACCTCAAGGCCGCCTAAAATAGGGCAAACCCATCTCTGTGGCAAAAGAGTGGAATGACCTTCAGGTAGAGGTGAAAAGCCTACCGAGTCAGGTTATAGCTGGTTGCTCAGAAAACGAATAGAAGTTCAGCCCCATAAACGCCCCCAACCAACCATAACAACCACACAGGTTAACAGGGCCACCTATGGGAGTTAGTTAAAGGAGGTACAGCTCCCTTAACAAAGGACACAACCTTAAATAGAAGGCTAAGGAATATACTTAACCAAAGGCCTAAAAGTTATAGTAGGCCCAAAAGCAGCCACCTAAACAGAAAGCGTTAAAGCTCAAACCTAACTAAGCCTAACATTCCATTCAACCCTCCAATGCCTCTATATATTACTGAGCCATTTTATGCCCACATAAAAGAGACTATGCTAGAACAAGTAATAAGAAGAAAGAACTTCTCCCCGCACAAGTGTACATCGAACCGGACACACCACCGATAATTAACGAACCCAAAAACAGAGGGCAATACACTACAAACATCCTAACAAGAAAATCACGTCCCAATCACAATCGTTACCCCTACACAGGAGTGCACACCTTTAAAGGAAAGACTAAAAGGATAAAAAGGAACTCGGCAAACCAAAACCCCGCCTGTTTACCAAAAACATCGCCTCCTGCCACCAACTGTATAGGAGGTCCCGCCTGCCCCGTGACTTAAACGTTCAACGGCCGCGGTATTCTAACCGTGCAAAGGTAGCGCAATCAATTGTCTTTTAAATGAAGACCTGTATGAATGGCATAACGAGGGTTTAACTGTCTCTTTTACCTAGTCAATGAAACTGATCTATCCGTGCAGAAGCGGATATAAAAATACAAGACGAGAAGACCCTGTGGAGCTTAAGACATTAACCAACCACACAATAACAGTTCAACCCAAATGAACCGAACAAACCTGGTCCTGGCACAAACGTCTTTGGTTGGGGCGACCACGGTGAGAAAACAAAGCTCCCGGGCGGATTGGAGTTTCCTCTAAAACTCAGAGCCACACCTCTAAGTCTCAAAACATTTGACCAATAATGATCCGACTATAATCGATCAACGAACAAAGTTACCCCAGGGATAACAGCGCAATCCCCTCACAGAGCCCATATCGACGAGGGGGTTTACGACCTCGATGTTGGATCAGGACATCCCAATGGTGCAGCCGCTATTAAAGGTTCGTTTGTTCAACGATTAAAGTCCTACGTGATCTGAGTTCAGACCGGAGAAATCCAGGTCGGTTTCTATCTGTAACACTACCCCTCCCAGTACGAAAGGACCGGAGCGATGAGGCCTATGCTATAAGCACGCCCCACCCAAACCTAATGAAAACATATAAAACAGACACAGGGGGTAACCCCCAACCCCAAAAAAGGGTCGCGCTAGGGTGGCAGAGCCCGGCAAATGCAGGAAACCTAAGCCTTCCGCCCCAGAGGTTCAAATCCTCTTCCTAGCTATGCTCCACACCTTTATAACTCATATCATTAACCCACTCGCTTATATTGTACCAGTTCTACTAGCAGTAGCCTTCCTAACATTAATCGAACGAAAAGTATTAGGATACATACAACTGCGAAAAGGACCTAACATTGTAGGACCTTACGGCCTATTACAACCAATTGCAGACGGAGTAAAACTATTTATTAAAGAGCCCGTACGGCCCTCAACCTCCTCCCCATTTCTATTTCTTTTTACCCCAGCACTGGCCCTTACCCTAGCCCTTACATTATGAGCTCCCCTCCCCCTCCCATACCCCGTAACTGACCTCAATCTAGGAATATTATTTATCCTCGCAATTTCCAGCCTCGCCGTCTACTCAATCCTTGGCTCAGGATGAGCATCCAACTCAAAATACGCTTTAATAGGGGCTCTCCGAGCTGTAGCTCAAACTATTTCCTACGAAGTAGCCCTAGGATTAATCCTTCTATCAACCATTGCCTTTACTGGAGGTTTTACCCTATCAATATTTAATACAACACAAGAAAGCACATGACTCCTACTCCCAGCATGACCCTTAGCTGCAATATGATATATCTCTACATTAGCAGAAACTAACCGAGCCCCATTTGACCTTACCGAAGGAGAATCAGAACTAGTATCAGGTTTCAACGTAGAATATGCTGGAGGGCCATTCGCACTATTCTTCCTCGCAGAATACGCCAACATTCTATTTATAAACACACTCTCAGCCACACTATTTATAGGAGCATCCCATATTCCTATCTTACCAGAACTAACCACCACTAACATTATAATAAAAGCTGCCCTACTTTCAACACTCTTCCTATGAATCCGAGCATCATACCCACGATTCCGATATGATCAACTCATACACCTAGTATGAAAAAATTTCCTCCCACTAACCCTGGCCTTAGTCTTATGACACATTTCAATACCTATAGGCACTGCAGGACTTCCCCCACAACTCTAACAACGGGGCTGTGCCTGAACGCCCAAGGACCACTTTGATAGAGTGAACCAAGGGGGTTAAACCCCCCCCGGCCCCTTAGAAAAAAGGGACTCGAACCCATCCAACAGAGATCAAAACTCTAAGTGCTTCCACTACACCATTTTCTAGTAAAGTCAGCTAAATAAGCTTTCGGGCCCATACCCCGAACATGTTGGTTAAAATCCTTCCCTTACTAATGAACCCATACGTACTCACCATTCTATTATCAAGCCTAGGATTAGGAACCACAATTACCTTTGCAAGCTCTCACTGACTATTAGCATGAATGGGATTAGAGATTAATACTCTAGCTATCGCCCCCTTAATAGCACACCAACACCATCCCCGAGCCGTAGAAGCTACAACCAAGTATTTTCTCACCCAAGCAATTGCTGCTGCCATAATTTTATTTGCTAGCACTACTAACGCATGAATAAACGGACAATGAGAAATTACCCAACTAACACATCCAATTGCATCTACAATTGCCATAACAGCCCTAGCCCTAAAAATTGGACTAGCCCCTATACATTTTTGACTTCCTGAAGTACTTCAAGGAATTGATTTAAATACAGGCTTAATTCTATCCACCTGACAAAAACTAGCACCATTTGCCCTAATTCTACAAATAGCAGAAAATATACACCCGCTTATACTAACCTCCCTAGCACTTCTCTCAACTATAATTGGAGGATGAGGAGGCTTAAACCAAACCCAACTCCGAAAAATCCTAGCCTACTCATCAATCGCCCACTTAGGGTGAATAATTATGGTAAGCCAAATAGCACCACAACTAACATTAATTGCCCTATCCACATACATCATCATAACCACAGCAATGTTCCTCACCCTAAAAAACACAAACTCTACCAAAATCACCACCCTAGCCACCACTTGAACTAAAACCCCAACCCTAGCCGCACTCACCTCATTTACTCTACTATCCTTAGGTGGCCTCCCCCCACTTACAGGATTCATACCAAAATGATTAATCCTACAGGAAATCACGAACCAAGGACTAATTACAACAGCAACTATTATGGCCCTCTCTGCCCTACTTAGCCTATACTTCTACCTACGACTAACTTATGCTATAACACTAACCCTATCCCCCCACCCAATTAATTCTATTACCCCCTGGCGAACACAAACCAAAAACCCCACCCTCCACTTATCCACTTCCATTGTATTAGCAACATGCCTCCTTCCCCTCACCCCCGCTATTACAATCATCCTAACCTAGAGACTTAGGATAACACAGACCATGAGCCTTCAAAGCTCCCAGTAGGAGTGAAAATCTCCTAGTCCCTGATTAAGGCTTGCAGGAATCTATCCCACAACTCCTGGATGCAACCCAGATACTTTAATTAAGCTAAAGCCTCTCTAGATGGGAAGGCCTCGATCCTACAAAATCTTAGTTAACAGCTAAGCGCCCTAACCAGCGAGCATCCATCTACCTTCCCCGCCGCCTATAAACGAGGCGGGGAAAGCCCCGGCAGACATTAATCTGCGTCTTTAGATTTGCAATCTAATATGAACTTCACTACAGAGCTGGTAAGAAGAGGAATTAAACCTCTATCTTCGGAGCTACAATCCGCCGCCTAAACTTTCGGCCACCCTACCTGTGGCAATCACACGTTGATTTTTCTCAACCAATCATAAGGATATTGGCACCCTTTATTTAGTATTTGGGGCCTGAGCAGGCATGGCGGGCACAGCATTAAGCCTACTAATTCGGGCAGAACTCAGTCAGCCAGGAGCCCTCCTCGGCGACGATCAAATTTATAATGTAATTGTTACCGCACACGCATTCGTAATAATTTTCTTTATAGTAATGCCAATATTAATCGGAGGCTTTGGAAACTGATTAGTACCACTTATGCTTGGCGCACCAGACATAGCATTCCCTCGGATAAATAATATAAGTTTTTGACTCCTCCCACCTTCATTCCTTTTACTCCTAGCTTCCTCAGGAGTTGAGGCCGGAGTGGGAACAGGATGGACAGTATACCCCCCATTAGCAGGAAATCTTGCCCACGCAGGAGCATCTGTAGATCTAGCCATCTTTTCTCTTCACTTAGCAGGAATTTCATCAATTCTCGGGGCTATTAACTTTATTACCACAATTATTAATATAAAACCTCCCGCAATCTCACAATATCAGACACCTTTATTCGTATGGGCAGTCTTAGTTACAGCAGTACTTCTTCTTCTCTCTCTCCCAGTCTTAGCTGCCGGAATCACAATGCTTCTTACAGACCGAAACTTAAATACCACATTTTTTGACCCGGCAGGGGGAGGAGATCCTATTTTATATCAACATTTATTTTGATTCTTTGGCCACCCTGAAGTATATATTTTAATTCTACCAGGATTTGGACTTATCTCTCATATTGTAGCATATTATGCTGGAAAAAAAGAACCCTTTGGTTATATAGGAATAGTCTGAGCTATAATAGCCATCGGCTTACTAGGGTTTATTGTATGAGCCCATCATATATTCACTGTAGGAATAGATGTAGATACTCGAGCTTACTTTACATCAGCAACAATAATCATCGCTATCCCAACCGGAGTAAAAGTTTTCAGTTGACTTGCCACCCTGCATGGAGGCTCTATCAAATGGGACACCCCCCTTCTCTGAGCTTTAGGATTCATTTTCCTCTTTACAGTCGGAGGCCTAACAGGAATTGTCCTAGCTAACTCCTCATTAGATATTGTGCTTCATGATACATATTATGTAGTAGCTCACTTTCACTATGTTTTATCAATAGGAGCTGTCTTTGCCATCATAGCTGCATTCGTCCACTGATTTCCACTATTCACAGGATACACGCTACACAGTACATGAACAAAAATCCATTTCGGTGTAATGTTTATTGGAGTTAATCTAACCTTCTTCCCACAACACTTTCTAGGATTAGCTGGAATGCCCCGACGATACTCCGACTACCCAGATGCCTATACCCTTTGAAACACCGTCTCCTCAATTGGATCATTAATTTCATTAATTGCCGTTATTGTATTTCTATTTATCATTTGAGAAGCTTTCGCCGCTAAACGAGAAGTCACGTCCGTGGAGCTTACTGCAATAAATGTAGAATGACTTCATGGATGCCCACCCCCTTATCACACCTTTGAAGAACCAGCTTTTGTACAAGTACAAGTAAAATAACGAGAAAGGGAGGAATCGAACCCCCATAAGATGGTTTCAAGCCAACTACATGGCCATTCTGCCACTTTCTTAAATAAGACACTAGTAAAACTATTACCCCGTTTTGTCAGGACGGAATTGTGGGTTAAAACCCCGCGTGTCTTATCCAGAGCTTAATGGCACATCCCTCCCAACTAGGATTGCAAGACGCGGCCTCTCCTGTTATAGAAGAACTCTTACACTTTCATGATCATGCCTTAATAATTGTCTTTTTAATTAGCACTTTAGTTCTTTACATCCTTGTAGCCATGGTCTCTACCAAACTCACCAACAAATACATCCTTGATTCCCAAGAAATTGAGATCGTATGAACTATTTTACCTGCTATTATCCTAATTCTTATTGCACTGCCTTCCCTACGAATCTTATATTTAATAGATGAAATTAATGATCCCCACCTTACTATTAAAGCAATGGGCCACCAATGATACTGGAGCTACGAATATACTGACTACGAAGACCTTGGATTCGACTCATACATAGTTCCTACCCAAGACCTATTACCCGGCCAATTCCGCCTTTTAGAAACAGACCACCGAATAGTAGTCCCTATAGAATCCCCAATCCGTATTCTTGTTTCAGCTGAAGATGTCCTCCATTCATGAGCTGTCCCAGCTTTAGGTGTTAAAATAGATGCAGTCCCAGGACGTCTAAATCAAACTGCTTTCATTACATCTCGCCCAGGTGTATTTTACGGACAATGCTCCGAAATCTGTGGGGCAAACCATAGTTTTATGCCAATTGTAGTTGAAGCTGTACCCCTTACCCACTTTGAAAACTGATCATCCCTTATACTTGAAGACGCCTCATTGGAAAGCTAAATAGGGTCTAGCATTAGCCTTTTAAGCTAAAGATTGGTGGCCCCCAACCACCTCCAGTGATATGCCACAATTAAACCCATCCCCCTGATTTTTAATCCTAGTTTTTTCCTGATTAATTTTCCTGACAGTAATCCCTCCTAAAATTTTAGCCTATGAATTTAACAATGAACCAACAACAACAAACACCGAAAAATCCAAACCTGAACCCTGAAACTGACCATGACATTAAGCTTTTTCGACCAATTTATAAGCCCCAGCTACCTAGGAGTTCCCCTCATTGCACTAGCAATTATACTTCCATGAGCACTATACCCCACTCCAACCTCACAATGAATAAATAACCGCATTCTAACTCTTCAAGGCTGATTTATTAACCGCTTCACCCAACAAATTTTTATACCATTAAATCCCAATGGACATAAATGGGCAACACTACTAACATCATTAATACTTTTCCTTATTACACTAAATATACTAGGACTTCTCCCCTACACATTTACCCCTACAACCCAACTCTCCCTTAACATAGGACTTGCCGTACCATTATGACTCGCCACAGTAATTACAGGTATACGAAATCAACCAACTGCAGCACTAGGACATCTCCTTCCAGAAGGGACCCCCACCCCACTTATTCCAGTACTAATTATCATCGAAACCATCAGCCTATTTATTCGACCCCTAGCACTAGGAGTTCGATTAACCGCTAACCTAACTGCAGGCCACCTTCTTATTCAACTAATTGCTACTGCTGTTTTCGTCCTACTTCCAATAATACCTACTATCGCCATCCTAACAGCCACGGTACTATTTCTCCTCACCCTCTTAGAAATTGCTGTAGCAATAATTCAAGCATATGTATTCGTACTACTCCTTAGCCTTTATCTACAAGAAAATATTTAATGGCCCACCAAGCACACGCATATCACATGGTAGACCCCAGCCCCTGACCACTTACTGGAGCAGTCGGCGCCCTACTACTAACATCCGGTACAGCAGTATGATTTCACTTTCACTCAACTACCTTGATAACTATAGGCTTAATTCTTACACTACTAACTATATATCAATGATGACGAGATATTGTGCGAGAAGGGACCTTTCAAGGCCACCACACCCCTCCCGTACAAAAAGGATTACGATATGGAATGATCTTATTCATTACATCAGAAGTCTTCTTCTTTGCAGGTTTTTTCTGAGCCTTTTACCACTCAAGCCTAGCCCCTACCCCCGAACTAGGAGGTTGCTGACCCCCCACAGGAATCACCACCTTAGACCCATTTGAAGTCCCCCTTTTAAATACAGCCGTCCTTTTAGCATCAGGAGTAACTGTAACATGAGCCCATCACAGTCTAATAGAAGGAGAACGAAAACAAGCCATTCAGTCCCTAACCTTAACAATTCTATTAGGATTTTACTTCACTTTTCTACAAGCCCTAGAATACTACGAAGCACCCTTCACAATCGCAGACGGAGTTTATGGGTCAACTTTCTTTGTCGCTACAGGATTTCACGGACTCCACGTCATTATCGGCTCCACATTCCTCGCCGTCTGCCTCCTGCGCCAAATCTTATACCATTTTACCTCAAACCATCACTTCGGATTCGAAGCGGCTGCTTGATACTGACACTTCGTAGATGTAGTATGATTATTCCTTTACGTCTCTATTTATTGATGAGGATCATAATCTCTCTAGTATAAAAGATAATACAAATGGCTTCCAACCATTTAATCTTGGTTAAACCCCAAGGAAAGATAATGACACTAATTGCAACAATCATAATAATTACCACCCTCCTATCAGGCGTCCTAATTCTAGTATCATTCTGATTACCTCAAATAAACCCTGACACAGAAAAACTCTCCCCATATGAATGTGGTTTTGACCCAACAGGCTCCGCCCGACTGCCATTTTCCCTACGCTTTTTCTTAGTGGCTATCTTATTTTTATTATTCGACTTAGAAATCGCCCTACTACTTCCCCTCCCCTGAGCATATCAACTTCCAAATCCCCTTATAACTATTACATGAGCCGCCACCATTCTTATCCTCCTAACCTTAGGCCTAGTTTATGAATGACTCCAAGGAGGTCTAGAATGGGCTGAATAGGGAGTTAGTCCAACTAAGACTTCTGATTTCGGCTCAGACAATTATGGTTAAAATCCATAATTCCCTTATGACCCCAGCCCACTTTACATTCAGCGCAACCTTCATCCTAGGCCTTATAGGCTTAGCATTTCATCGAACACACCTCCTCTCCGCCCTTCTCTGCCTGGAAGGAATAATATTATCTCTGTTTCTTGCCCTGTCCCTCTGAACACTTCAAACAGAGACAACGATCTTCTCCACAGCTCCACTTTTACTGCTCGCCTTCTCCGCTTGTGAAGCCAGCACCGGCTTAGCCTTATTAGTAGCAACAGCCCGAACTCACGGCACAGATCACCTACAAAACCTAAATCTTTTACAATGCTAAAAATCCTTATCCCCACCCTGATGCTCCTTCCCACTACATGGTTAACACCTAAAAAATGAATATGGACCGCTTCAACATCCCACAGTCTAATCATTGCCTTACTTAGCCTCACCTGATTAAACTGAACAACAGAAACAGGATGAACCCTACCTAACAACTACATAGCAATCGACCCCCTCTCCGCACCTCTTCTGATCCTAACTTGTTGACTCCTCCCCCTTATAATTCTTGCCAGCCAAAACCACACCCAAATAGAACCCACATCCCGTCAACGCACATATATTAGCCTCCTGATTTCACTTCAAGCCCTTTTAATTATAGCATTTGGAGCTACAGAAATTATTATATTTTATATTATATTTGAAGCCACATTAATCCCAACACTTATTATTATTACACGCTGAGGAAACCAAGCAGAACGACTAAATGCAGGGACATACTTCTTATTCTACACATTAATAGGGTCTCTACCACTCCTAGTAGCCCTTTTAGCCCTTCAAGATTCAACAGGTAGCCTCTCTATACTTACCTTAAACTATAACCAACCATTAATTCTCACCTCCTGAGGCCATAAAATATGATGAGCGGGCTGTCTAATAGCATTCCTAGTAAAAATACCTTTATATGGGGTCCATCTTTGACTTCCAAAAGCACATGTAGAAGCCCCAGTTGCCGGGTCAATAATCCTTGCTGCAGTATTACTAAAACTAGGGGGATATGGGATAATCCGAATAACATCTATTCTAGACCCCCTCACCAAAGAAATAGCCTATCCATTTATCATCCTAGCCCTATGGGGTATTATCATGACAGGGTCAATCTGTTTACGCCAAACAGACCTTAAATCACTAATCGCATATTCTTCAGTAAGCCACATAGGTCTAGTAGCAGGCGGTATTCTAATCCAAACCCCCTGGGGTTTAACTGGGGCAATCATTTTAATAATTGCCCATGGACTAGTATCATCCGCTTTATTCTGCCTAGCAAACACTAATTATGAACGAACCCATAGTCGCACAATAATTCTAGCCCGAGGATTACAAACTCTACTTCCACTAACAACCTCCTGATGATTTATCGCCAACCTGGCTAATCTCGCACTCCCCCCCCTACCTAACCTCATAGGAGAAATTATAATTATTACAACCCTATTTAATTGATCCCCATGAACACTAATCCTTACCGGATTAGGGACATTAATTACAGCCGGATACTCCCTTTATATATTCCTCACCACACAACGAGGCCCCCTACCTACACACATTATGGGTATTACTCCTTACCACACACGAGAACACCTTCTAATTACCCTTCATATAGCCCCTGTTATTTTACTTATTCTTAAACCAGAACTTATATGAGGATGGTTCTATTGCAAATATAATTTAACAAAAATGTTGGATTGTGATTCCAAAAATAGGGGTTTAAGTCCCCTTATTCGCCGAGGGAGGCACGAAGCAATAAAGACTGCTAATCTTTACCCCCGTAGTTAAACTCTACGGCTCAACTCGGCCTCTGAAGGATAACAGTTATCCATTGGTCTTAGGAACCAAAAACTCTTGGTGCAAATCCAAGCAGAAGCTATGCAAACTACACTCATCCTAACATCATCTCTTATACTTATCTTTGCACTTCTAACATACCCAATCATTACAACAATTAATTCAACACCAAAAACCCAAAACTGAGCCATTACCCACGTCAAAACAGCAGTAAGCCTCGCATTCCTAATTAGCTTACTTCCTCTACTTATCTTTCTAGATCAAGGTTTAGAAACAACCGCCACAAACTGACACTGAACAAACACCTCAACCTTTAACATTAATATTAGCCTAAAATTCGACATTTACTCAATTATCTTCACCCCCGTCGCCCTATATGTTACCTGGTCCATTCTTGAATTTGCTTCATGATATATACATAAAGACCCCAACATAAACCGATTCTTCAAATATCTACTTATATTTTTAATCGCAATAATTATTCTAGTCACCGCCAACAACATATTCCAACTCTTCATCGGATGAGAAGGCGTAGGAATTATATCATTCCTACTGATCGGGTGATGACACGGCCGAGCCGACGCCAACACTGCCGCCCTCCAAGCAGTAATTTATAATCGCGTAGGAGATATTGGGTTAATTATAACAATAGCCTGATTCGCTATAAATTTAAACTCATGAGAACTACAACAAATCTTCTCACTGTCACACAACATAGATATAACCCTGCCCCTCCTGGGGGCAATCATTGCCGCCACTGGAAAATCAGCACAATTTGGCCTCCACCCATGACTCCCATCCGCAATAGAAGGCCCCACACCAGTATCTGCACTCCTACACTCAAGCACAATAGTTGTAGCCGGAATTTTCCTACTCATCCGCCTTCACTATCTTACCCAACACAACCAAACAGCCCTTACCATTTGCCTTTGCCTCGGAGCACTAACCACACTATTTACCGCAACGTGTGCTCTAACCCAAAACGACATCAAAAAAATCGTGGCATTCTCAACTTCAAGCCAACTAGGATTAATAATAGTTACTATTGGACTAAATCAACCCCAATTAGCCTTCCTCCACATTTGCACACACGCATTCTTCAAAGCAATGTTATTCCTATGTTCAGGTTCTATTATCCATAGCTTAAACGACGAACAAGACATCCGAAAAATAGGGGGCCTCCACAATCTAGCACCCTTTACCTCCACCTGCCTATCTATTGGAAGCCTTGCTCTCACAGGCACCCCATTCCTAGCAGGATTCTTCTCCAAAGACGCAATTATTGAAGCTCTAAATACCTCCCACATCAACGCCTGAGCCCTAACCCTTACACTTATCGCAACCTCCTTCACAGCCGTCTACAGCTTCCGCCTTGTATTTTTTGTTACAATAGGCACCCCCCGATTTCTACCATTCTCCCCAATCAATGAAAATGACCCCATAGTTATTAATCCCATCAAACGCCTTGCCTGGGGAAGCATTGTAGCAGGGCTAATCCTAACCTCTAACATTATCCCAACAAAAACACCTATCATAACGATAGCTCCTATATTAAAATTAGGAGCCCTTATCGTTACAATTACTGGCCTTCTTACAGCCATAGAACTTGCCACCCTCACCTCCAAACAATATAAACCAACCCCTACCATTAAACTTCACAACTTCTCAAATATATTAGGTTACTTCCCCACAACAATACACCGCCTAGCCCCAAAAATAAACCTTATATTAGGGCAAACAATAGCAAATCAAATAACTGACCAAACATGACTTGAAATCTCCGGCCCCAAAGGATTAACCTACACCCAACTAAAAATAACAACCATAACAAGCGATACCCAACAAGGCCTCATTAAAACTTACTTAATAACACTCCTAATTACCATAAGCCTTGCGATCCTCATAACCATAAACTAAACAGCCCGCAACGCCCCCCGATTTCGCCCACGAACAAGTTCCAACACCACAATTAAAGCCAATAATAAAGCCCAAGCACAAACAACAATTACAGCCCCCCCCACAGAATAAATTATAACAACCCCTGTATCATCACGAACCACAAAAAACTCCTTACAAACCCCTAAAAATTCACCATACTCATAACAAACCGGAATAACACAAGTCCCCACATAAATTAAACCCACCCCGTATAGTACTACCGACATAAAAACAGCAACCTCAGATCAATCCTCAGGGAATAGATCAGCTGCTAACCCAGAAGAATAAACAAACACAACTATTATCCCCCCCAAATAAATTAAAAACAAAACCAAGGCTAAAAAAGGCATCCCATATACCGCCAATACGCCACAAGCTGCCCCAGAAGCAAATACCAATCCAAAAGCCCCAAAATAGGGAGCCGGATTAGATGCTACACCCACCATAGCCACAACCATCCCCAACATTCACATTAAAGCAAAATAAGACATAATTTCTACCCGGACTTTAACCAGAACTAATGACTCGAAAAACCACCGTTGTTATTCAACTATAGAAACCCTAATGGCAAGCCTACGAAAAACCCACCCCCTATTAAAAATCGCCAACGATGCACTAGTCGACCTTCCAGCTCCCTCCAATATCTCAGCCTGATGAAACTTTGGATCACTTCTAGGATTATGTCTCATATCACAAATCCTAACCGGATTATTTCTAGCTATACATTATACCTCTGACATTGCCACCGCATTTTCTTCAGTTACACATATCTGTCGTGACGTAAATTATGGTTGACTAATCCGAAACCTACATGCAAACGGCGCATCATTCTTCTTCATCTGCATCTACGCACACATTGCTCGAGGATTATATTATGGCTCCTACCTTTATAAAGAAACATGAAACATCGGAGTAATCCTCTTTTTATTAACAATAATAACAGCCTTCGTAGGCTATGTCCTACCATGAGGGCAAATATCATTTTGAGGAGCCACCGTCATTACAAACCTACTCTCCGCCGTCCCATATATCGGAGATATTCTAGTTCAATGAATTTGAGGTGGCTTCTCAGTAGACAACGCAACCCTAACCCGATTCTTTGCCTTTCACTTCCTCTTCCCATTCGTAATTGTTGGCGTTACTCTTCTTCACCTCCTGTTTCTTCACGAAACGGGATCAAACAACCCAGCAGGTTTAAACTCAGACGCCGACAAAATCTCATTTCACCCCTACTTCTCCTATAAAGACCTACTAGGCTTTGTAATTATACTCTTAGGACTAACATCCCTAGCCTTATTCTCCCCTAACCTTTTAGGAGACCCCGATAATTTTACACCCGCCAACCCATTAGTTACCCCTCCCCATATTAAACCAGAGTGGTATTTCCTATTTGCATATGCAATTCTCCGTTCAATCCCAAATAAACTAGGAGGGGTCCTAGCACTACTATTTTCCATTCTAGTATTAATAGTTGTCCCTATTCTTCACACCTCAAAACAACGAGGCCTTACATTCCGCCCCCTCACACAATTCCTATTCTGAATCCTAGTCGCAGACGTTATTATTCTCACATGAATTGGAGGAATACCAGTAGAACATCCATTCATTATTATTGGACAAATTGCATCAACACTATACTTCGCCCTGTTCCTGATCCTCACCCCCCTTGCAGGATGATTAGAAAACAAAGCTCTAGAATGAAATTGCCCCAGTAGCTTAACTTAAAGCGCCGGTCTTGTAATCCGGAGATCGGAGGTTAAAATCCCCCCTGAGGCCAGAGAAAAAAGATTTTAACTTCCACCTCTAACTCCCAAAGCTAGAATTCTAAACTAAACTATTCTCTGTATTTTTCTGTATAGCATTAAAAAAAATAATGGTTTATTATTACATTATAGTCCTGTTGCAAAATAATAGCATGTTCTTTGACATAATTGGAATATACTAAACTTGAAAGGTATATTTACCATCCACAATTCATGGACCAGCACATAAATTACTATGGTTTCAAGGAAGGAAATGTGTCCTCAACATATCAGTTATAGTTACATAAAATGCACGACCACATATATATGGTATAGTACATATATGCTTTATTATACATATATGGTATAGTACATATATGCTTTATTATACATATATGGTATAGTACATATATGCTTTATTATACATATATGGTATAGTACATATATGCTTTATTATACATATATGGTATAGTACATATATGCTTTATTATACATATATGGTATAGTACATACTATGTATTATCACCATTAACTTATTTTAACCAAACAAGTAATAAATATTACTAAAACATACATAACCCATTCATTTCTTAATCAAATTATATTGGACCTCAAATAACAGATGGAATATCCCCATTATTTTATTTCGAACATTTTCCATGCGTTATCCAACATTACTCGAACACTCCAATATTTAATGTAGTAAGAAACCACCAACCAGTTTATATAAAGGCATATCATGAATGATAAGATCAGGGACAATAATCGTGGGGGTTTCACAACATGAACTATTTCTGGCATTTGGTTCCTATTTCAGGGTCATATAATTCTTAATCCTCCTATTAATGAATTATATCTGGCATAAGTTAATGGTGGAGTACTAATGGTTCTTTACCCACCATGCCGAGCGTTCATTTATATGCATATGGTATCTTTTTTTCCGGGTCACTTTCACTTGGCATTTGGCGACTCCTTCCTAATGTTAACTGACAGGGTTGAACATTTCCTTGCTTACAATTGCTAAATGTTAAATACTTCATTAGCATTGACAGAAGAATTACATAAGTGATATCAGGTGCATAAAGTATCTATCTTTACTCCACACTTTCCTGTATACTATGCCCCCCCTCCGCTTTAACGTGAAGGTATTCGCGCGACAAACCCCCTTTCCCCCTTACGCCGAGAGAATCTTGTTTATTCCTGTCAAACCCCAAAAGCAGGGAAGATCCGACTTGGCGCATCAACAAGTTTCTATATGTGTTGACTATACAGTGTGTCACTAGTGCATCACACTATATA